CTCGATAGTTAATCTATTCCAACAAATCATCTTTGTTCAGCCCAGTAGTTACTTTAATAAGTTCTCGTTGGTCTACCATCCGGGTAGGCGCGAATTCTCCCAATTTGTGACCTTTCATAGAATCTGTTATATAAATAGGTATATGTTCCTTTCCATTATGAATACCGATTGTATGGCCAACCATTGAGGGTATAATAGTTGATGCCCGAGACCAAGTGACTATTTATTTCTCTCTCCTCCCCCTTTTTGATTTTATCAATTGTTTCCGATAAATGCTTAGCTACAAATCTTTTCTTTACTACAATCCTTTTTTTTAGAATCCTTAGCGTTCAAAATATTCTACCAGATCTTCGAAGATCTCATAAAATTCTTCTCGATCTATGTTGTTGCAAAACTCACATAGGATTCCAACAAGAGTTAAAGGCTCCACATTCACCAGATCTCGGAGCGTTCTCAAACCCAAGGTTGAGTAAAGGAGTTGGCTCAGCTTAATGCCGAACTGAGAGCTAATTGTGAATGAATCGTAGTTGTGATTAAGCCCTTTTAAAGTGGACAGCCCTCTCGTGATGGGCATAACTAGCCTTTTGAATTTATCTTGTTTTTTTTTAGAATACAAGATATCCACAACATTCTGGACGCGTCTTTTCGCATTCCTAAGGCCAGAGTTGTATTCCTATTTACGGCGACGAAGAATCAAGCTATCACTATATTTTCTCCTTTTCCTACTTCTTCTTCCAAGCGCAGGATAACCCCAAGGAGTTGCGGGTTTTTTTCTACCAATTGGGGCTTTTCCTTCACCGCCCCCGTGTGGATGGTCCACAGGGTTCATAACTACTCCTCTTACCACAGGACGCTTACCTAGCCAACACTTCGATCCAGCTCTACCCAAACTCTTGAGCTTCACCCCAACATTACCCACTTGTCCGATTGTTGCTAAGCAGTTTTGGGATATCAAACGAACCTCCCCAGATGGTAATCTTAATGTGGCTGATTTACCCTCTTTTGCAATCAGTCTCGCTACAGCACCTGCTGCTCTCGCTAATTGTCCGCCTTTTCCATGTGTGAATTCTATGTTATGTATGGCCGTGCCTAAAGGCATATCGGTTGAAGTAGATTCTTCTTTTTTATCAAAAAAACCCCTTCCCAAACTGTACAAGCTTCTTACAAAGCATACGGCTTTCTAGATGTATATGATGATATAGAAAAAAATAGATCTTTTCATCGTATAATGAAGTATCACATGAGTGGATATAGAGGAATACCAATCTGATGAATCATTCATGTTATCATCTTCTACATCCTAGGTCTCTCCGTTCCGTCATCTGGCTTATGTTTCTCATGTAGCATTCAGACCGAATGACTCTATCAAATTACGTCGATACTTCCACATATTACGGGTAACGTAGGAGACATCTCTTCGGTGGATCTTCATTACCACTGCTTAGCTTTCAATTCGCCTCTGACCATCAAATGAAATGTGAATAACCCTCCTCTCTTTGAAAGAAGGTGCGCTTCCAGTTCTGTGCGTGCTTCAAACAGTTTTCTCCATATTACCATATCTCGAGAGTCAATAATTTTCTATGAGAAACTACTGAACTCAATCACTTGCTGCCGTTACTCAACAGTTTTCTGTTGAGGTCTATTCCATAGAGGTACTCCAATTGGATCAGTGATCGATTTATAGGTTTTGTCGTAAACCTAATTGGTTACTTCCAATTACGTAAATCAATAGTTCAAACCGCACTCAAAGGTAGGGCATTTCCCATTGATATAAAAGCTTCTGTACCAGAAGCAATGGTATCTCCAATTCTAGCTCCTCTGGGATGTAAAATATATCTCTTCTCACCATCCCCGTAGTGTATAAGACAAATGTATGCATTTCGATTAGGGTCGTATTCTATGGTTACGATTCTACCAGATATGCTTTTTTGATTCCGTCGAAAATCGATTCGACGGTATAAGCGCTTATGACCCCCCCCTCTATGCCTTACGGTAATGATTCCTCTGGCATTACGACCTTTACTACAATGATGTCCTCCATAGATCAATTTATTTCGTGGATTGGATTTCATTTGACTGTCTACGGCTCCTTTGCGTGTGCTCGGACTAGAAATTTTGTATAAATGCATGGTAATAAACTAGTTGATTTTAAACTTCTCTTCTCTAGAAGAGGTGGAATAGAATAACCCGGTGCAAGCGGAATGATCATACGCCTCTAATGCATTGTATGTCCCATAATAAGTTCGGGGTAGAAGATGACTATTCATAGCTATTACCTTAACAAGAAGAGTTCGACCCAATCCTTGATTTCTGTCTTTGTTGATCCTGATTCGACATTAGAAGTGTACAAGGTCTTCAAGTTCTTCCTCGTGTAAGAATTTGTCATTTTGAACAAATGCTTATCTACTTCTCCTTCCTCTCGGTATCTTTCTGAGAATTCCTTCTTTATATTTGACGAGAGTCAAAATAGTCAAATTCTTGATCCTCTCAAAAATCCATTATTGTCTAAGAAATATCGACATTCCCATTTTCCAGATTGTTCAAAATCTTCTATGTGGATCTAAGAATCTCATATCAATAGAAACCATATTCTCATCTGTAGGACTCCAAGTACCCGAATCAATCAAAGATTCGATTCGATCGAAACTCTCCATTCGTAAATGAAATCCACAATGTTGACAAATATATTTGTTTTTTTGCGCATATTTTTTGTAAATGGATGTCTCACAATTTTCACAATAAGTCTGTAAATGAGCGTATGGCCCAAATACATCGTCTTGATTTTGATATTTAATGAAAGATTGATTCTTTCCGAAGACTTTTTCCTGTAACTACTGCATATTTGATTCCATCCATAAATCCATTTTCTTACCTATGATTTTCAGTATCGATCAGAATCCTAGTTCTTACTCTTCCTATGTTATGGTATGAATATACCATACCAATTAATTCGTGTATGTATGGATGAGGAGATCCCATTGATAGAGAGCCAATTCCGATAGACTTTTTGAACGTTCCCATTAGCGTGCATCCAGTAGGAATTGAACCTACGAATTTGCCAATTATGAGTTGGGCGCTTTAACCATTCAGCCATGGATGCTTAACATAATAGGTATATTAAGATTATTGATCATAATCTCAACATTGGATCAAGAACGGGGTCAGAGAGAGCTAATTCGTCTAAAGCCATCGAACCGGCCCAACCAGCAACTAGAGTTGCTTTCATTATATAAAAAGAAAGCAATCGACCGCGATCATTCAATACGACAGTATGAACACGATACTAAGGTAAACCCATGGAAATATCCCTTTATCAAAGAGAAATAGAAACTATGTCACTTTATTTTATCAAAATTCAGAAGACTCTATAATAGGTACCTAAACTCTTGATACTGTGTACCTAAACTCTTTTTCAGTAGATTCTGTGGGTTCATTTTGATTTCATCTCATTGAAAATCAAAATAAGGGAACAACTCTGTTCGTAAGAACAAAGAGAAGCAGATCTATTCTATACCCGATAAGTACCAATACGCAACGGGAAGATTGCATTATTGGAGAATAAATGGATACTTTTTGATCATTCGAATGATCAATCAATCCCTTCGTTACAGTTTTTTTGAATCGACAAGAAATCATGGATTTTCACCTTTCCTTATTGAAGTGAATAAAGGATATGCATTTTTTGGTTCAAATTTTGGAATATTAGGAATACCAAAAGTATCTTTTCAACGTCCTAGAACCGAAAAGCTTGGCTTGACATATAGTGCGACTTGTCAAATATATTGGGTCATATGGGATTTACCCCTTCTCTTCCCCGATCGAGATATCCTCTGCCGAAGAGATATTGTATTGAATAAACCATCATTCATTCGGAGCACGAAGTCAAATTTCAATATGAACTTTTTTTTTCGAAAATAGCTAATTCGTTAAGTTAATAGGACAAGGGAAATCCATTAATAGGAGAGAAAATCCATTAATAAAATCAATTCAAAAAAAGGATTTTCACAAGTTCTACAAAGAACTTTATTATTAACCTTTTTTTCTTATTTTTCACTCAATAACATATGAAAAAAACTCGCATAAGAAATTGTAGAAATGATCTTCACGGTGTCGTCAAAAATTTGTTAACAGATGTCGTATTTTTTTTAACAGGTGTCGTATTTGTTGTAGTAGCGATTCGTGTCCATAATCGAAATACCCATATAGGAGAAAGACAAAATATCTATTTGACGGAGTTTCTTCCTATTAATAATGAGGATCTTAGATATCAAAAATTCCTCAATGGTCAAAAAAAACCTTTTTTTTGACTATTTCTGCAAGGGTATCTTACATAAAGATACCTCAGGATCAGGAGAGTGGTGACACATTGTATAAATCTTTCATGTATAAAATAGATAAATTCTATCAAAAAATCTACATGAAATTCTATATATCTTTCATTTTTCCAAGAACTCTTTATCGAATGAAATCCCATCGAGAATTCTCTAAATTTTTCATTTCTCCAATTCCATTTCATCCAATTCAATTGGATCCAATTTAAAGTAGATTATAGTTCTTTCATTTCAAAAAGAAAATTCAAATCGATCCAGAATTCTATAGAGCTAGTTCCTCGATCAAGTACCTTTTCAGATGGAAGACGGACCTGGGAGATCTTTTTTGGAAATCTATGATTTTTTGGAAATCTATGACTATGAATTGATCGGATTCAAAAGTAAAAAACTTGCGTCAATATCTCACAAACACGGAGTGTGAATCAAATCCATGTTCTGAGAAATCTTTCCCATCCGGAAAGAAGGAAAATGGAGTCTTTTTCGTTTTCGAAGGAAAAAGAAAGAAATTCGTAAACGTAACATGAAGATAATAGAAGAAAGCAATCTTATTTCTTTAATCATTTTCGAAGGAGATATTCAAGATCGTAATTATTATTACCAATACAAAATTTAGAAAAAATTTCTGCTAATGACATTGGATACGATGGGGTTCGAACTTAGAAATCCTTTCCAACATTTATTCCTGCTTGATATTCCCAAACTTGGTATCCAAAATTGAGGATATATTGGATATATCGTGGGTAATTCTTGAAAACATTCTTGACTCTGATAAGTGAGAAAATCTTTTTGAAATGAACTCTGATATGATAAATAATAAGATTTCGAGTATTTTTATATCCCTAAAACTAATAAATAAGACTCATCTGTCTGGAAAAAAGAATGATTCTTTCTTTTAATGGGTCTTCTCCTTTTCTTTCTTTGACACTTTCTTTATTTTCATATGAGTCATTTGAAGAAGAAAATCTCTTTTTGAGAGAAAGGGATGAAAAGGATTTTGATATTTCAACCAATTTTTCAGCATTAGTTCACTTCACCATCCATATTTTTTTGCAAAAAAAGGACATAACATAGGATGAGTAAAATATTATTTTTCTGAAAAAAAGGAGGAAAAAAATGAAAAGAGAATTACTATGTTCCTTTCTATTCGGTTTATGGAATCATTTTGTTCTATTTTTTATTTTACTCATTTTGGTTTGAACCACGATCAACACAACATAGGTCATTGAAAGGATCTAGCACAACTCACCAAAGCACAAAAGCCAGGATCTTTCAGAAAGTTGATTCCTTTTCAAGAGTGCATAACCGCATGGATAAGCTTACACTAACCCGTCAATTTTGGATTCAATTGGGTATTTTCCTTGGGAGGTATCGGGAAGAGATTGAAATGGAATAATATAGATTCATAGGTTCTCTATTGATTCTATTCCTATGGGATAGAATCAATAGAGAAATCAAAATGAAATCAAGAATCCAGGAAAAAAGGAAATCAAAAAAGAAGTAGGAGATAGAAAGGATTCAAAATGAATAAATTAAAAATCATAAAGAAAGTATTTTGTCTTTTTTCCATTCTGAATTATTTATTCTGACCTCGATACTTCTTCTTATTAGAAGATCGTGATTTGATCCGCATATGTTTGGTAAAAGAGAAATCTTCTCCTTTGATCATAAATGAAAAGTCTTCAATTGGAACATGAAAACGTGACTGAATTGGTCTTAGTCACTCTTCGAAACGGAGTGGAAGAAGGGAAGAAATTCTCGAACGAAGAAATTACTTCGAAAGAATTGAACGAGGAGCTGTATGAGGTCAAAATCTCATGTACGGTTCTGTAGAGTGACAGTAAGGGTGACTTATCTGTCAACTTTTCCACTATCAACCCCAAAAAACCAAACTCTGCCTTACGTAAAGTTGCCAGAGTACGATTCACCTCTGGATTTGAAATCACTGCTTATATACCAGGTATTCGCCATAGTTTACAAGAACATTCTGTTGTATTATTTAGAGGAGGAAGGGTCAAGGATTTACCCGGTGTTAAATATCACATTGTTCGAGGACCCCTATATGCTGCCGGAGTCAAGGATCGTCGACAAGGGCGTTCTAGTGCGTTGTAGATTCTTATCCAAGACTTGTATCATTTGATGATGCCATGTGAATCGCTAGAAACATGTGAAGTGTATGGCTAACCCAATAACGAAAGTTTCGTAAGGGGACTAGAGCAGGCTACCATGAGACAAAAGATCTTCTTTCTCAAGATATTCGATTCATAACTATTATATGTCCAGGGTCCAATATGGAAATCATTTCAGAGGTTTTCCCTTACTTTGTCCGTGTCAGCAAACAATTCGAAATACCTCGGCTTTTTCAGAACAGGTCCGAGTCAAATAGCAATGATTCGAAGCACTTCTTTTTACATTAAACTATGTATTTCGGAAACCTAAGGACTCGATCGTATGGATATGTAAAATACAGGATTTCCAATCCTAACAGGAAAAGGAGGGAAACGGATACTCAATCTCAAGTGAGTAAACAGAATTCCATACTCGATCTCATAGATACATATAGAATTCTGTGGAAAGCCGTATTCGACGAAAGTCGTATGTACGGCTTGGAGGGAGATCTTTCCTATCTTTCAAGATCCACCCTACAATATGGGGTCAAAAAGCCAAAAAAAAAAAAAATAAGATTCGTTTTTAGTCCTTATAAAAAGAAAACGGATTCTTGAACATCTTTCACCCTCATGTCACGTCGAGGTCCTGCAAGGAAGGAGACTACGAAATTCGATCCATTTTGTCGTAGTCGAGTCGTTAACATGTTGGTTAACCGTATGATGAAACACGGAAAAAAATCATTGGCTTATCAAATTTTCTATCGAGCCGGGATAAATATTAGACAACAGACAAAACAAAATCCAGTATATGTTTTACGTCAAGCAATAAGTAGAGTAATTCCCGGTGTAGGAGTAAAAACAAGAAAACGAAAAAGGAGAAAGGGAAAGACTGCAAAAGTCTATAGAGTCCCTATTAAATTGAAATTCTCACAAGCAATATTACTTGCCATTCGTTGGTTAATAGGAGGATCCCGAAAGCGTTCGGGTACAAGTATGATTTCACAATTAAGTTCCGAATTAATAGATGCTTCTTTAAAAAAGCGTTGCAATTCCATACGCAAAAAGGAGGAGACTCTTAAAATGGCAGAGTCAAGTAGAACTTTTGCACATTCTCGAAGGAAAAAAAAGATAAAAAGGAAATCGGAAAAAAAAGATAAAAAGGAAATCGGAAAAAAAAGATAAAAAAGAGAAAAAGGAAATCATCATCAGCTAAGCCCTCTCGCTCGGGGCTTTGCTTAAGAATAGGAATCTTATGGAAATATCATGGAATCAGGTTTGATCCTATTTATTCATGGGTATTCCGTACATATCCCATTGCAAAAATAGAAAGTTCGAAAATTCTAATTCTACTTTTTTTAGTAATAATACTACTTAATACTAACTGGGCTCAGGCATCTACTATTCCTGAGCCATACCTTAATAAAATACAAATAAGGAGAAATAAATATGGATAAAAAAAATAAAAAGAAATCCTTTTTTTTATATCAACCCGTTCTCATAAGAGTTCTTGTTGACTTAAGAAATTTGGAGAAGGAAAATTTTGCTCCGTACCAAATCCAGGATTTTTTTTGGCCTGCATTGTCTAATATTTTCGTAGCTAGTCCCCAAGATTTCTACGAGATACAAGGTCACATGTATCTTCCTATCTTCCCTAAGAGCAGATTCAATCTCAAATTTTGGACCATCTTGGATAAAATGGTCCAAATTCATATTTTGCAAGTCCGATTAAATAAAATCGGCCAGAAAGTGGAGAGATTTTTTCCACGGGGACGTGCTGGATTTCTATTCACTAAAATTTGGATGAGAAACTTTTTCTTTATATCCCTTTTATCTATCATAAAGATTTGAAAAGAAGATCATCACATGGAATTATATTCTCCTTCATTTCTTCACATATTAATAACAAAATAAATAAAAAAAATGAAATGATAAAGCATCTGTATTTATTTTCGTTTCTAATTGGTCAGGTGCTCTTTTCACTTGGAAAATCATAGCGTTATCTCATGGGGAGTTAGCCGCCCCCACGAATGATATAAATACAACGGTTGCTTTAGCTTTACTCACGTCAGTGGCATATTTTTATGCGGGTCTTAGCAAAAAAGGATTGAGTTATTTTGAGAAATATATTAAGCCAACTCCAATCCTCTTACCAATTAATATTCTAGAAGATTTCACAAAACCTTTATCTCTGAGTTTTCGACTTTTTGGAAATATATTAGCTGATGAATTGGTAGAAAGAGCTTCTTTTATCAAATTCTGTACTATACCCCAAGTTATAGAACTCTGCGTTCGCTATCTCGATCATGACTTTCCTACCCCCATAGGAAAAGTCAAGGGCCTTTCATTTTAAGGCTTTGGGCGAGGAGGGACTCGAACCCCCGACACCGTGGTTCGTAGCCACGTGCTCTAATCCTTCTGAGCTACAGGCCCCACCCCGTCTCCACTGGATCTGTTCCCGTGAGCACCCTTCCTTAGCCATTTGATTTCGGGTTAAGGTTAAGAAGAAGGGAAAGCGCCTTTCTTCTAGATCTTATAGAATAGAAAGAAAGGCGCGTTCCGAGGTGTAAAGTAGAAGAGATGTTCTAATTGAGGTTCTAATTGAGGTTTTTAATAAGACGACTTTTGCATTTTGAATTGTTCAATATATTTTCAAATATATATACCCATACCGCCGCTCGGATTCAAACCTATATATTTTATTATTGCAAAGAGCAGCATTTC